AATAAAATAATGGGAACAATCAATATTCGCGAAGCACGCATTGTTGTATTAGATCTAAGGGTTCTTTCTTGACCTAACTACCTAACTAGAAGTTATAATATGGAAAGACAAAATGTGGAACCTATAAAGGAAAAGATAATAGGAATTTTTTAGAATCTAATTGAACCAAAATACAGATTTTATTTTTTCGAGTGATCTGATCGTGCGATATCTTTTTTTTTTCTCATTCGAGATACTATGTGAATGAACCTACTATTGAATCTAATGAGTTAAAATTAAAGTAAAAAGTAAAAGAAAAGATTTTATTGTTATAAGGGCACTCTTCGTTCCAAAATATAAAATGTATTCGATACAATTAAAAAAGAAATGATCAAAATAGAAATGATTTTCTAATTTTGTTTCATAGTGACGCAAAGAAAGTTTCATTTTTGAATGAAGTTACACGGCACAGTTCTTATTTTATTATTAGTTTACTCAAGAGTTGCTCAATGAATCTGTTGATTCGGAATCACGGTATGGGTAGATGCCACAGATAATGAATCGATTTCTTTTTATACCTCTGTCACTCTATCTTTGTTAGTGCCGCCTATAATAATTGATTGATGAATCAAAAACTTTCAATTTAACTTATTCTTTCAATTGGTATTTTTGTTTATCCTCGTATCTCGCAAAAATGGAAACTTAGGTAAGTGCTTTATAAACATATGTATAATAAAGAACATATTTCATTTAGCTCCTTCATGCCTACTATAACTAGTTATTTCGGTTTTCTACTAGCGGCTTCAACTATAACCTCAGTCCTATTTATTGGTCTAAGCAAGATACGACTTATTTGAAATTAATCGAATAAACAATTCATAAAGAGAAACCTTTCCGTGAGATTCCATGTATTCTATGAGTTCCTTACCGTGTCAATTGCCAATTCTTGGTCATTGCGATTCATGGGCAATTCGGATTAAGATTTAGGGATAGATATTACCTCTCTTTTCCCCTTTTCAAACAAATTGAAATGAAATGATTGAAGTTTTTCTATTTGGAATCGTCTTAGGTCTAATTCCTATTACTTTGGCTGGATTATTCGTAACTGCATATTTACAATACAGACGTGGTGATCAGTTGGACCTTTGATTAATTAACATCTCTTTTTTTGATTGACCTCCTCTTTTCTTTATTCTTTAATCCACAGGAGGTCAAATTCAGATTGCTGTTCAAGTTAGTGAAGTTAGTTCAGTGTAATTCCAACTAACAAAAACGGAATCACGCTCTGTAGGATTTGAACCTACGACATTGGGTTTTGGAGACCCACGTTCTACCAAACTGAACTAAGAGCGTTTTCTTATCACAATAGATAAGACTATAAAGAAAAGGATTCTTTTTGTAACTCCAACACATCTTGTATGCATATACTATTATAGTATCATAAAATGAAAAATTATGTATATCCAATTTTAATTGATCTCAATTGATTCTTCGTTACTGCTCAGAGGAGAAGTAATAGGTAGGGATGACAGGATTTGAACCCGTGACATTTTGTACCCAAAACAAACGCGCTACCAAGCTGCGCTACATCCCTTTCAATTGGTCTACAGTGTCATTGTAGAGAATACCTGTCTTGTTTTCCACATCCTTATTTCCTCCATTGATATACACAATTTTTCTTCCCATTTCTTCTTTTTTTTTTTATCATATTATTATATATTAACATATAATAATAAAAGACTTATATACATATAAAATATGAAACCCACCCTAAAAATGAAATAAAAAATAAATGAATATTTTTGGGGAATGCTCAGGAGTAAAGAAACTTCTTTTTATGTTTTAAGAAAAAGAAAATCTTATCTAGCGAATCTTCAATTTGAATCGGGAATTCTGTGTACAAATACAAGTGGTCCATATGCATCTGATCATATATGTATTACCATTATGTATTACAATAAATAAGGAGGATTTTAAATGCGAGATCTAAAAACATATCTTTCCACGGCACCGGTACTAAGTACTATATGGTTCGGGTCCTTAGCAGGTCTATTGATAGAGATTAATCGTTTATTCCCGGATGCGTTGACATTCCCTTTTTTTAATTAACATGAGAAGGGGTGAAGAATATTAGAGATACAATCAAATATCTGTGACTAATTCCTTTCCCCCTCCTCTTTTTTTCTCTTTTTTAGAATTTTATAAGGGAGGAGTAAGAGAAAGAATAAAAGTGGATTTAACCTCAGCGAAACTCGGGTTCAGACTCGAATCAAATTAAGAATAGAGGGAAAACGTAAATGTAAATGTTGGTCTAGTGCAAGAGTATCATACAAGATCCTTAAATTAAATACTGTACTGCGATTAGAAATATAGTTATAGTTAGAAATCATTGTATTACTTATTATTTACTATTACTCTATTGATATTGATTACAACGAAATCCTTCATATCATAATTGGATTTTGAGTTAGCAACTTCTATTTTTTTTCCTTACTTTCTTCGGATCGAAAATAGAAGACTTGAATGAATAAAAAAAAAACAAAGGAGGTTCATGGCCAAGAGTAAAGATGCCCGAATAAGGGTTCTTTTGGAATGTACTAATTGTGTACGAGGCGGTGTTAATAAGGAATCAACAGGCATTTCCAGATATATTACTGAAAAAAATCGACACAATACGCCCGGTCGATTGGAATTGCAAAAATTCTGTCCCTATTGTTATAAACATACGATTCATGGGGAGATAAAAAAATAGATCGAACCGAGGGCCTGTGTGTCACCCTTCCAAGGAACAGTAAAAATAATATAGTAAAATAATATAGTATATAATATTATATAATATATATAACATATATTTAAATAGAAATAAACCAAATCCTATTTCTGAATTCTAATTCATTTTTGATCCGAACGAAATAGGATTTTCGGGATAAGGAATAAACAAACCATGGATAAATCCAAGCGACCTTTTCTTAAATCCAAGCGATCTTTTCGTAGGCGTTTGCCCCCGATCCAATCGGGGGATCGAATTGATTATAGAAACATGAGTTTAATTAGTCGATTTATTAGTGAACAAGGAAAAATATTATCTAGACGAGTGAATAGATTGACTTTGAAACAACAACGATTAATTACTATTGCTATAAAACAAGCTCGTATTTTATCTTCGTTACCTTTTCTTAATAATGAGAAACAATTTGAAAGAACCGAGTCGACCGCTAGAACTACTGGTCTTAGAACCAGAAATAAATAGGCTTACTCTTCAATTGAATCGAAATTCCAATTCGAACTCAAACGCGGATTTGATGTTTTGTTCGAAAAATCTAAGAATCGAGATTTGATTGTTGTGTTGTAAGAAACAAAAATAATCGGGGAAGAAGAAGAAATCCTTTTTTTTTATTGAACATATTCCTTCATTTTGACGACTTTATCATATTTTATCATACTAATTTAGAATCTACCTTCCCGGAGTTCATTCTCCGGGGAACTCCATTTATTTAAATCATTAAATCATTCCGGTGAATTCTTTACAATCTCTTTATTTTATGATCTCATTGGAAATCATATAAAGACAATTCCTATTGGATATAGCTATTTGTGCAAGTATTTTACGATTAAGAAGTAACTGCCTCTTGTACAGATCGTGTATAAATCTACTATAACTATAGGATGCCCCATTCTCGTGAATTACTGCATTTATCCGAGTGATCCACAAACGACGAAAATCTCTCTTTTGCCGATCTCTATCCCGATGAGTCGAAACCAAAGCTCTGATTTTCTGTTGAGTAATAGTTCGAGTAAGTCTTGAATGGGCTCCTCGAAAGCTTGATGTAAATAAACGAATTTTTGTTCTACGTCTACGAGCTATATATCCTCGTCTAGTTCTGGTCATTGAATAAATGAAACTTTGATGAATAACTAATTGATTTCCTTTCTTTCAGTTATCCTTGTACCCTTTCCTGGTCTATTAATAACAAAGCGGATTCTTCCAATGTATAAAATAAAAATTCCAATGGCTTTTGCTACTATAACCTTCCCGACCACGATTTTTTTTTCTTTTTTCTATGCATTTCACCTCGAAATAAGAAATAGTATTGATACTAGGTATCAAAAACATAGTAAATTAACTAAAAAAGTAGTCAATTTGAAATTAAATGGATAAAGAAATAGTGGGTTCCATCGTTTCTATGGTTACTTCTTAAACGGTGAGGTCCTTTCTATACACCGGAGCTCCTTCCTTCATTTAATAAATCTTATTGGTAACTTGTACAGTTCACACTCTTTGGCTCTACCCATGAATTATCCAGTAATAGGTCTTTCACAATGAGATCTACCTATACAGTAACGGTATTTAATTATGAAGGTTAGCTAAGTAGCTGACCCTGTTAGTCCGTTCTTGCAAGAGTGGGAGCCTAATCTTTCTGCTGATTTTCCCCGCTTAATGGATAACCCTTTTGCCAATGGGGAATTGCTTATTATCTTAAATTTAGGTGATTGTATTTGCACCGACGGAAACCATAAATTTCATACACAATACACAATAGGGGAATATGATAGATCTTTTTTTTTTTTAGTTTAGATAGTGAATGGAGTTCTTCCATTCTATTCACTGGTACTGATCATTGATACTGGAAAAGTTGTTTTTCGTCCCAGTCCATGATCTGAACGAGTCGCACATACACCCTAGTACATGTTCCTCGGCGCTGAGGACACCCCCGAAGAGCGGGGGATTTCGTGACATTTCTGATTGGCTGTCTTGTGTTTCTAATAAGTTGTTTAATAGTTGGCATGCTGAATCATATACATAATGTACTGGTTTAGATCGATCCTAACCGGATGATTATGAATTACCCCCATTTTATTTAATTTAATGAAAATGAAACCCGGTAAGAAGATCTCAAATCACGGATTTGCACGAAATCCTTTCTTTTTTCATTGAACCGCTACAAGATCAACAATTCCATGAGTTTGGGCTTCTGTTGCTGACATAAAAACATCCCTTTCCAGGTCTTCGGATACAACCCATAAGGGTTTGCCCGTTCTTTGTACATAAACCTTTGTGATGATTTCGCGCAGTTTCAGTAGTTCTTCCGCTTCCATGACAAATTCTCCGGCTTGTGCCTCATAAAAAGCGGCAGCCGGTTGATGGATCATTACCCTGATGATATAACATAATAAATGATTTCTCTATCTCGTATGATGAGTCGAAGAGAAGAGATAAAGAATAACAAGAAAAAAAGATAGAATTGAACAACCGTACAGGCATCTTTTGCGAATTGCATACGGCTCTACAATGGAATTGACTTTTACCTGCCATCGAAAAATGTAGGATCTGTCAGATCCAGATCGGTAAATGATCCAATTACCACCCTTCCTTTCGGAGAAGTTAAAAAATACTATGATGGCTCCGTTACGTTATATATTTATTTCCTCTATGATTCAGCAATCCCAAAGTTTCTTTTTGATCTGATCAAATAAAATAAGAACCAAATAAGATTATTTTTTATTTTCGTATCCTTTCATAACATAAAGATTGTTAAGAGCCTTCTGGTGTGAAAACAAAAAGTTTGTGACGCTGAAACGGACTCCCGATAGATAAGATAAAATCGGAAATACCCTTTATCTCATACTTCTCTTTCGATACATAATCTAATGTTTTGAAAAAAAAAACAATAAAGAATTTTCTCATATCGAATTCGAAGTGCCATGCTATTATTACTTAATATTCATATTTCATATGGCGAAGGCATAGTCTGCTTTTTTCTATCAAATAAAAAACTCATTGGCGCCAAGCGTGAGGGAATGCTAGACGTTTGGTAATTGTTCCTCCGACCAGGATAAAAGATCCCATTGAAGCGGCTAATCCCAGGCATATTGTATGTACCTCTGGTGGCACAAATTGCATAGTATCATAAATAGCTATTCCGGGTAGTACCCATCCGCCAGGAGAATTTATAAAAAAATACAGATCTTTGTTTTCATCCTCTATACTGAGATATATCATAAGACCAATAAGTTGATTCGAGATCTCGCTCTCAACCTCTTGGCCTAAAAAAAGTAATCTTTCTCGATAAAGTCGGTTGATTAGGATAAAATTGTATCCCTCAGGAACCGTACATGCACCTTTTGATGCATACGGTTCTAAAAAAAATCGCGAAAAAGAATCAATGTGTAGATTCCAGCCCTCTTTTTTTCATAGCAAGCTCTTTCTAAAACGAGGGGGCTTTTTCTTCGATTTTTCAAGAAAGATGAGTTTTGACCCTTCCATATAATATATATAAATATATATAAAATAAAAAAAAAAAAGAATTCATTAAACTTATCGAACTAACTTATCATTGATGTATTGTCTCATCGAGATCCGATCCAAATCACGATGTCATTTTCTTGTTTCTAAATGGGCCTTCTTAATTTTTTTAGGTTTATGCTCTACTCCGGGTAAAGATCCGATCGACTTCGATTTGCACATATAGGACAAATGCCCCCAATACCACTTCTTTTTACTACAACTTCCTTTTTTTATTTATTTCATGTCTTCACCAAATATTCGACGTATTCATCCTATTACTCGATTGATTAACAGTTTGAGATCACTCCTATTTCTATTTATAAATAAAATCATTTATGATACAATATAGTAATCATATATTACCAATTGGGTTTTTTATAAACGGAGCCTGTATACTTCATTTTATTGATCCAACTAAGCCAACCATAAATTATTTGATAATATTAATCTGGATCCCCCCAAAAATAAAATGGATCTAATTGAACTTCACGCTCCAAATTGTTGATGATTCAATCAATCTTTCTTGGGCGAAACAGAGGATATCTCGATCGAGGGAGAGAACGGGAAAATACCATATGACCCAATATATCTGACAAGCCGCACTATACGTCAATCCAAGATATATCGTCCTCTCCAGGATTTCGAAAAGGCACTTTTGGAACACCAATAGGCATAAAAAAACAGAAAAAAGAATTTAGTACTTTATTTCACTTTGGTATGGAAACGTAACAATGAGTTTATTGTCTTCATAATATTGGCCTTCATCATATTTTATCCTTAGATTGGATAAGTTCATAAAAGAAGACAGAATGAATAAAGGAAAATTTTTACGAATAGGGCCTTCGAATGATGAACAAGTATGGGTGCATTCACTCATAGAAAATGGGATTAACCCCCATTGCGTATTGGTACTTATTGGGTATAGAATAGATCTGTTTATCTTTGTTCCTACGAACAGAATTGTTCCATTAGTACCAACAGAATAGAACAAATACAAATATTAACATTAACCCTTGCTTCGAGATAATCCACTGAAAAGAGAATATCAATAGCATAGTTTTTTCTAATGCAATAAAGTTACATAGTGTCTATTTTTCTTTGATAAAGAGGTATTTCCATGGGTTTGCCTTGGTATCGTGTTCATACTGTCGTATTGAATGATCCCGGTCGATTGATTTCTGTCCATATAATGCATACAGCTCTGGTTGCTGGTTGGGCCGGTTCGATGGCTCTAT